TATACTAGAAATCGTATAAGAACTTGTTATAATTGGATTTATTGGATTGTTTCATCAACGGTGTTGGGTCAGAATAACTTTTTGACTCTGCGCCAGTGATTCCCCTATTATTTATTAGTGAACAATAATTGAATAATTCCTTCATAGAGATAGAGGACATAATTCACATGGATATAGTAAATCTCGCTTGGGCTGCTTTAATGGTAGTCTTTACATTTTCCCTTTCACTAGTAGTATGGGGAAGGAGTGGACTCTAGAAGTACTACTAATTGAGTTTAGGAACTAAACAGTATCACTTTTTTTTATAGATCGTTCGGCAAAGTTTTTTTTATTTAAAATTTCACTATTTCAATTTAAAATTTTATTTTTAAATTGAAATAGAAATGAAAAATATCTTCATTTCGAAATTCTCTTGGATTTTAGTTGAGTAATGTATTCTATGAATAATAAATATATATGAAGAATACTCTTTCAATCAAAGAAATATTTCAATTATTTCCGGGTTCGTATTTTGAAAGTAAAAAAAGGAATACAAATGGTAGGAAATTTATTCCAACTGAATTCTTCATAAATTTTCTATTTCGATGAACTGACTCTTACCAAAGTTAGATATGGACCATGAGGAAGAACGGAACTTTTTTTTATTTTGTTTACCTCTTTACTGTTCAAAGATCAAAGAGAAAACAATTCGGTTATTCCATTACGTGGATACACATTGGGAAACAACATAGTAGTTGTCCAACGAGATACTGCACATCCTAAAATATTGTCTTGGGCGAGTCACATATTGCGCCGCTTGTTTTAGTTTTACTATTTTAGAAATTTTATTTATGTTTTGCTTGTTTTATTGAACCCATTTCATATCATGGTTCAAACGTTAAAAGTCGACGGGTTTTACTAATCCTTTTCGAAATCCGAAGAAGTCATTGATTCTTTCGATCGGGATTCATATTGAAAATAATCAGAAATCTAGGAATTCTAATCGTAAAAGTCGCTTTCGATTATTTCAAATTAATTTAATTGAAATCAACACAAATTAAATACAAATAGATAAAGCAAAGAAATAGAATTGGGATACTATATAATATACATTATCACTATATATATTATATATACGTAATTAAATAGATTTCTATATATATAGAAAAGGAATATGATGATACTATTGTAGATTGATCTATATTAATCTATATTAAATTAACCCGCATTACAATACAACTTTATACACTACAATAACAATACTAGATAGTATGGTAGAAAGAAATATCTGAATCTTTCTACCATACTATCGTATCTCATAGAATACGACTGATTCTAGTCTGCCCATTTCATTTAAGACGCGAAATTTTTATCCTTTTCTTCTCTGCAATTATTGATAAGAAATAAAAAATCAAGTTTAATTCAAATTAATCACCTTGGCTGACTGTTTTTACGTATATTATAAGTAAAAAAGCAGTAGGAACTAGAATAAACAGTGCAGTAGCAATAAATGCGAGAATATTTACTTCCATAATCTCATTGTTTAATTTTTCTTTAATTCGCAATAACTCGGGAGTTAATCCCATAGAGATAATAAATCTTTCGCCTGTAAATTCAATGGGATGCATTACATCTCGATGATATCGAATCGGATCAATATCATGAATAACAATATCGGAGCTATCAAATCGATTCATCGTCAAGAATTGAATAGTATAACATAGGACGATCTTTTATCCATACTGAACTCAAAATTTGATTCCCGATACAATCAATAATTCCTTTATTTATTTATCATTCTTTTCCATTCTTTCTTTTCTATAACCTACCGCCCTCTTTGTACAATCATCTGATGAAGTATCATCTAACCGCCTTTCCACTTACCATTGGTTCTAAACAAACCCCAACAAACAATAGAAGCTCAATGAAAAAAAAGGAAGGAGCTAAGTTATAAACTCCTTTTTTTAATGATCCAATCTTCTTGGAAAACAAAAGAAGTATGATAAAGACGAGTACAAATTCCGGTATAAAAAAATCGAATATTCCATCAAATTAACTATTTTTTATATATTTATATATAAATTTAAAAAGTTTGTTCTTTCAAGGAAAAACCCTTATAAAAAAAAAAATTCATTACCTCGCTAATAAAAAAGTGATCCTTGTTTGATCTTTATTTTTTGAATATCCTCTTTCATTGGATTAGTAATGGGACGCATATATCAAAAGCTCAATGCGAAATTTGAATGAGATAGATTATTTCAAATTAGTAAAATTTGAAATTGAGGTTACACAAAATAGGGCCCGAAAAGGATATACTTTTATTTTAATCTTAAAAAAAAAGTATTCTATACTATTCTATACACAGTAACTATGTTCAATTTATTTTATATTGTACAAATTCCATTTATGTATGTACTCCCGGGAAACATACAATACTCTACTCTATTTCATATTTCACAGATCGGGAGTAATTGAAAAAGCCAGACCCAGTACAGTACGGTATCCCGTGGAATCCTGAATCTGATGCTAATAATATAATAATTGTACTAATCCACATATGCCTCTCTCCCATCAATCGAATCGGTACTAGTCGAAGAAATGGAAATTCCCCCATTTGGTTGATGATAAATGTGAAAAAAAAGAAGAGGGATCGCTGTTGGGAATGAAATTATGTTATTTGGACTTCTTTTCACAAAAAATAGAGAGATGAATTGATATAGTTTTTTATTGGATTTGGATTCGTCGGGACTGACGGGGCTCGAACCCGCAGCTTCCGCCTTGACAGGGCGGTGCTCTGACCAATTGAACTACAATCCCAAGTAAATACCATAATAAAATAAAGTATACATATTTTTATGATTTCATTCTAACCCTTTCAATTTCGATTAGAATTGGCGTGTTGTAACAGAGCTGCGAGTGTGATATATCGATACCCATATGTATATGTACTTTAGTGAGAGCAGCCGGTATTACTAGTAATCCTTTCGTTATTGCCAAATCAATTGGATAATCACTCGTTCAATCAAAAAAGTTTTTTTTTATTTACTCTTTTCCTTAAACTTTACTTTAATAGTTACGGATCCTGATATGAATCTAGATCATTAGCAAGATCAGAATTTCTTGTAAAAAGAGAGTAAATAAATAGTGGTATAGATATATCATAAAATGGATTTCTTCCGTATTGGGATTGGGGGATCGGGCATTTCTGGAGAGCAACAAATGGGTTATATTATATCATTTCATGGCGGATCGGCAAATTATTGGGCCGAGCTGGATTTGAACCAGCGTAGACATATTGCCAACGAATTTACAGTCCGTCCCCATTAACCGCTCGGGCATCGACCCAGGAAGAATCAATTCCAGGCTTATTGATAATCCACGATCAACTTCCTTTCGTAGTACCCTACCCCCAGGGGAAGTCGAATCCCCGCTGCCTCCTTGAAAGAGAGATGTCCTGAACCGCTAGACGATGGGGGCAGACTTGCACGACCGCCATCATACTATGTTCATAGTATGAATAGTTTTTTAAAATTGTCAATATAATGGAATGGTATGACTCGATACGAAGGATCTTTCCGTCTTTCACGATTCTTTCTATACAATTTTTTTCGATAAAAGTTTGGTTCAAAGGCCACGCCGAATCTCTTTATCCGAATCTCTTTATCAATGATTCAATGAAATATCTTGGATCTATGTTAAATTAGTGGATACATGTATCACTCAAATGCATTTAGTTATGATGTCAATTAGGATAGTCTTGAAACAATTCATTGTATTGATATTTATAAAATCCAATATCAATAAACCGTTTTATTTTACCTATATTATATACTCTATATTAAATTATATCTATATTAAATTATATTAAATTATATCTATATTAAATTAAATTATATCTATATTAAATTATATTAAATTATTTAATTTACTTTTACTGGATAAAGAAAATTTTTCATTCCTGAATGAACCCTTATACTTATTATAAGATATATCTATGTACATCTATTATAATAAGTATATATACTAAACTCATAGTGTCTTTATTCAGGAATTGGATCAAACAAGCCCTTTTAACTCAGTGGTAGAGTAACGCCATGGTAAGGCGTAAGTCATCGGTTCAAATCCGATAAGGGGCTTTGATTTTTTCATAAATAATAAAACTCCGGCAGTAGTATTCATATTTGAAGTGCGAATAAAGATATTGTTGATCTTTGTAATTTTGTAATAAAGTAATAAAAAAAAAAGTAACAAACCGTATAATTTAATATTTTAATATATAATCAAAATTATAACATTATAATTAATTATAGTATGGTTATAAATTTGCTATTTTAATAAATTAAATATATTATTAAATAAATTTAAATATATTATTAAATAAATTTAAATATATTATTAAATAAATAATATAATTATTATAAATATTATAATAAATATTATTTATAAATATTATATTAAATATTATAATGAATGTAAGGATAAGTCGTCTCGTTAAATCTTCAAATATTACTATTCCTTTCCTATTTTCCATTATTCCAATTAAATCGATTAGAAATCAACAAAATAAAAAGTAAGTGGACCTAACCCATTGCATCATAATTATATCCACTATTCTGATATTAAAATTCGATAGAGATGAAATTGGATCTTTTTTTTCTTTGGACTACGCGGGAATCTGTCGATATATCCGATTTAATCTTCTTGTTCCTAGACGTTCTATAGGAATAAATTAGGAATGAATAAATTACTATTCCCTTCCTTTACCGAGAAACATTTATTCCAAGTCACAATATACGAGCCATTTTAAATATCTTTCTTTGATTCCAATTCCAGAACACAAGATCCGTTTTATTATTTATATCTTATATATCTATTTATATATCTAGCAAATCGCTATTTCATGTACTAAATATTTCCATCCATATTGATACATGCAATATTTTTGTTCCGACAACGTAATGGGGAATGTATGCGAGAAGGGTACTTTCATTTCGAGTCTCATATTATTTAATATTTAATTA